ACATTGGATCAAGAACGGGGTCAGAGGGATCAAAAACTGCTAATTCATATAGAGCCATCGAACCGGCCCAACCAGCAACCAGAGCTGTATGCATTATATGGACAGAAATCAATCGACCGGGATCATTCAATACGACAGTATGAACACGATACCAAGGCAAACCCATGGAAATACCTCTTTATCAAAGAAAAATAGACACTATGTAACTTTATTGCATTAGAAAAAACTATGCTATTGATATTCTCTTTTCAGTGGATTATCTCGAAGCAAGGGTTAATGTTAATATTTGTATTTGTTCTATTCTGTTGGTACTAATGGAACAATTCTGTTCGTAGGAACAAAGATAAACAGATCTATTCTATACCCAATAAGTACCAATACGCAATGGGGGTTGATCCCATTTTCTATGAGTGAATGCACCCATACTTGTTCATCATTCGAAGGCCCTATTCGTAAAAATTTTCCTTTATTCATTCTGTCTTCTTTTATGAACTTATCCAATCTAAGGATAAAATATGATGAAGGCCAATATTATGAAGACAATAAACTCATTGTTACGTTTCCATACCAAAGTGAAATAAAGTACTAAATTCTTTTTTCTGTTTTTTTATGCCTATTGGTGTTCCAAAAGTGCCTTTTCGAAATCCTGGAGAGGACGATATATCTTGGATTGACGTATAGTGCGGCTTGTCAGATATATTGGGTCATATGGTATTTTCCCGTTCTCTCCCTCGATCGAGATATCCTCTGTTTCGCCCAAGAAAGATTGATTGAATCATCAACAATTTGGAGCGTGAAGTTCAATTAGATCCATTTTATTTTTGGGGGGATCCAGATTAATATTATCAAATAATTTATGGTTGGCTTAGTTGGATCAATAAAATGAAGTATACAGGCTCCGTTTATAAAAAACCCAATTGGTAATATATGATTACTATATTGTATCATAAATGATTTTATTTATAAATAGAAATAGGAGTGATCTCAAACTGTTAATCAATCGAGTAATAGGATGAATACGTCGAATATTTGGTGAAGACATGAAATAAATAAAAAAAGGAAGTTGTAGTAAAAAGAAGTGGTATTGGGGGCATTTGTCCTATATGTGCAAATCGAAGTCGATCGGATCTTTACCCGGAGTAGAGCATAAACCTAAAAAAATTAAGAAGGCCCATTTAGAAACAAGAAAATGACATCGTGATTTGGATCGGATCTCGATGAGACAATACATCAATGATAAGTTAGTTCGATAAGTTTAATGAATTCTTTTTTTTTTTATTTTATATATATTTATATATATTATATGGAAGGGTCAAAACTCATCTTTCTTGAAAAATCGAAGAAAAAGCCCCCTCGTTTTAGAAAGAGCTTGCTATGAAAAAAAAGAGGGCTGGAATCTACACATTGATTCTTTTTCGCGATTTTTTTTAGAACCGTATGCATCAAAAGGTGCATGTACGGTTCCTGAGGGATACAATTTTATCCTAATCAACCGACTTTATCGAGAAAGATTACTTTTTTTAGGCCAAGAGGTTGAGAGCGAGATCTCGAATCAACTTATTGGTCTTATGATATATCTCAGTATAGAGGATGAAAACAAAGATCTGTATTTTTTTATAAATTCTCCTGGCGGATGGGTACTACCCGGAATAGCTATTTATGATACTATGCAATTTGTGCCACCAGAGGTACATACAATATGCCTGGGATTAGCCGCTTCAATGGGATCTTTTATCCTGGTCGGAGGAACAATTACCAAACGTCTAGCATTCCCTCACGCTTGGCGCCAATGAGTTTTTTATTTGATAGAAAAAAGCAGACTATGCCTTCGCCATATGAAATATGAATATTAAGTAATAATAGCATGGCACTTCGAATTCGATATGAGAAAATTCTTTATTGTTTTTTTTTCAAAACATTAGATTATGTATCGAAAGAGAAGTATGAGATAAAGGGTATTTCCGATTTTATCTTATCTATCGGGGGTCCGTTTCAGCGTCACAAACTTTTTGTTTTCACACCAGAAGGCTCTTAACAATCTTTATGTTATGAAAGGATACGAAAATAAAAAATAATCTTATTTGGTTCTTATTTTATTTGATCAGATCAAAAAGAAACTTTGGGATTGCTGAATCATAGAGGAAATAAATATATAACGTAACGGAGCCATCATAGTATTTTTTAACTTCTCCGAAAGGAAGGGTGGTAATTGGATCATTTACCGATCTGGATCTGACAGATCCTACATTTTTCGATGGCAGGTAAAAGTCAATTCCATTGTAGAGCCGTATGCAATTCGCAAAAGATGCCTGTACGGTTGTTCAATTCTATCTTTTTTTCTTGTTATTCTTTATCTCTTCTCTTCGACTCATCATACGAGATAGAGAAATCATTTATTATGTTATATCATCAGGGTAATGATCCATCAACCGGCTGCCGCTTTTTATGAGGCACAAGCCGGAGAATTTGTCATGGAAGCGGAAGAACTACTGAAACTGCGCGAAATCATCACAAAGGTTTATGTACAAAGAACGGGCAAACCCTTATGGGTTGTATCCGAAGACCTGGAAAGGGATGTTTTTATGTCAGCAACAGAAGCCCAAACTCATGGAATTGTTGATCTTGTAGCGGTTCAATGAAAAAAGAAAGGATTTCGTGCAAATCCGTGATTTGAGATCTTCTTACCGGGTTTCATTTTCATTAAATTAAATAAAATGGGGGTAATTCATAATCATCCGGTTAGGATCGATCTAAACCAGTACATTATGTATATGATTCAGCATGCCAACTATTAAACAACTTATTAGAAACACAAGACAGCCAATCAGAAATGTCACGAAATCCCCCGCTCTTCGGGGGTGTCCTCAGCGCCGAGGAACATGTACTAGGGTGTATGTGCGACTCGTTCAGATCATGGACTGGGACGAAAAACAACTTTTCCAGTATCAATGATCAGTACCAGTGAATAGAATGGAAGAACTCCATTCACTATCTAAACTAAAAAAAAAAAGATCTATCATATTCCCCTATTGTGTATTGTGTATGAAATTTATGGTTTCCGTCGGTGCAAATACAATCACCTAAATTTAAGATAATAAGCAATTCCCCATTGGCAAAAGGGTTATCCATTAAGCGGGGAAAATCAGCAGAAAGATTGGGCTCCCACTCTTGCAAGAACGGACTAACAGGGTCAGCTACTTAGCTAACCTTCATAATTAAATACCGTTACTGTATAGGTAGATCTCATTGTGAAAGACCTATTACTGGATAATTCATGGGTAGAGCCAAAGAGTGTGAACTGTACAAGTTACCAATAAGATTTATTAAATGAAGGAAGGAGCTCCGGTGTATAGAAAGGACCTCACCGTTTAAGAAGTAACCATAGAAACGATGGAACCCACTATTTCTTTATCCATTTAATTTCAAATTGACTACTTTTTTAGTTAATTTACTATGTTTTTGATACCTAGTATCAATACTATTTCTTATTTCGAGGTGAAATGCATAGAAAAAAGAAAAAAAAATCGTGGTCGGGAAGGTTATAGTAGCAAAAGCCATTGGAATTTTTATTTTATACATTGGAAGAATCCGCTTTGTTATTAATAGACCAGGAAAGGGTACAAGGATAACTGAAAGAAAGGAAATCAATTAGTTATTCATCAAAGTTTCATTTATTCAATGACCAGAACTAGACGAGGATATATAGCTCGTAGACGTAGAACAAAAATTCGTTTATTTACATCAAGCTTTCGAGGAGCCCATTCAAGACTTACTCGAACTATTACTCAACAGAAAATCAGAGCTTTGGTTTCGACTCATCGGGATAGAGATCGGCAAAAGAGAGATTTTCGTCGTTTGTGGATCACTCGGATAAATGCAGTAATTCACGAGAATGGGGCATCCTATAGTTATAGTAGATTTATACACGATCTGTACAAGAGGCAGTTACTTCTTAATCGTAAAATACTTGCACAAATAGCTATATCCAATAGGAATTGTCTTTATATGATTTCCAATGAGATCATAAAATAAAGAGATTGTAAAGAATTCACCGGAATGATTTAATGATTTAAATAAATGGAGTTCCCCGGAGAATGAACTCCGGGAAGGTAGATTCTAAATTAGTATGATAAAATATGATAAAGTCGTCAAAATGAAGGAATATGTTCAATAAAAAAAAAAAGGATTTCTTCTTCTTCCCCGATTATTTTTGTTTCTTACAACACAACAATCAAATCTCGATTCTTAGATTTTTCGAACAAAACATCAAATCTGCGTTTGAGTTCGAATTGGAATTTCGATTCAATTGAAGAGTAAGCCTATTTATTTCTGGTTCTAAGACCAGTAGTTCTAGCGGTCGACTCGGTTCTTTCAAATTGTTTCTCATTATTAAGAAAAGGTAACGAAGATAAAATACGAGCTTGTTTTATAGCAATAGTAATTAATCGTTGTTGTTTCAAAGTCAATCTATTCACTCGTCTAGATAATATTTTTCCTTGTTCACTAATAAATCGACTAATTAAACTCATGTTTCTATAATCAATTCGATCCCCCGATTGGATCGGGGGCAAACGCCTACGAAAAGATCGCTTGGATTTAAGAAAAGGTCGCTTGGATTTATCCATGGTTTGTTTATTCCTTATCCCGAAAATCCTATTTCGTTCGGATCAAAAATGAATTAGAATTCAGAAATAGGATTTGGTTTATTTCTATTTAAATATATGTTATATATAGTATATAATATTATATACTATATTATTTTACTATATTATTTTTACTGTTCCTTGGAAGGGTGACACCTCGGTTCGATCTATTTTTTTATCTCCCCATGAATCGTATGTTTATAACAATAGGGACAGAATTTTTGCAATTCCAATCGACCGGGCGTATTGTGTCGATTTTTTTCAGTAATATATCTGGAAATGCCTGTTGATTCCTTATTAACACCGCCTCGTACACAACTAGTACATTCCAAAAGAACCCTTATTCGGGCATCTTTACTCTTGGCCATGAACCTCCTTTGTTTTTTTTTATTCATTCAAGTCTTCTATTTTCGATCCGAAGAAAGTAAGGAAAAAAAATAGAAGTTGCTAACTCAAAATCCAATTATGATATGAAGGATTTCGTTGTAATCAATATCAATAGAGTAATAGTAAATAATAAGTAATACAATGATTTCTAACTATAACTATATTTCTAATCGCAGTACAGTATTTAATTTAAGGATCTTGTATGATACTCTTGCACTAGACCAACATTTACATTTACGTTTTCCCTCTATTCTTAATTTGATTCGAGTCTGAACCCGAGTTTCGCTGAGGTTAAATCCACTTTTATTCTTTCTCTTACTCGTCCCTTATAAAATTCTAAAAAAGAGAAAAAAAGAGGAGGGGGAAAGGAATTAGTCACAGATATTTGATTGTATCTCTAATATTCTTCACCCCTTCTCATGTTAATTAAAAAAAGGGAATGTCAACGCATCCGGGAATAAACGATTAATCTCTATCAATAGACCTGCTAAGGACCCGAACCATATAGTACTTAGTACCGGTGCCGTGGAAAGATATGTTTTTAGATCTCGCATTTAAAATCCTCCTTATTTATTGTAATACATAATGGTAATACATATATGATCAGATGCATATGGACCACTTGTATTTGTACACAGAATTCCCGATTCAAATTGAAGATTCGCTAGATAAGATTTTCTTTTTCTTAAAACATAAAAAGAAGTTTCTTTACTCCTGAGCATTCCCCAAAAATATTCATTTATTTTTTATTTCATTTTTAGGGTGGGTTTCATATTTTATATGTATATAAGTCTTTTATTATTATATGTTAATATATAATAATATGATAAAAAAAAAAAGAAGAAATGGGAAGAAAAATTGTGTATATCAATGGAGGAAATAAGGATGTGGAAAACAAGACAGGTATTCTCTACAATGACACTGTAGACCAATTGAAAGGGATGTAGCGCAGCTTGGTAGCGCGTTTGTTTTGGGTACAAAATGTCACGGGTTCCAATCCTGTCATCCCTACCTATTACTTCTCCTCTGAGCAGTAACGAAGAATCAATTGAGATCAATTAAAATTGGATATACATAATTTTTCATTTTATGATACTATAATAGTATATGCATACAAGATGTGTTGGAGTTGAGTTACAAAAAGAATCCTTTTCTTTATAGTCTTATCTATTGTGATAAGAAAACGCTCTTAGTTCAGTTTGGTAGAACGTGGGTCTCCAAAACCCAATGTCGTAGGTTCAAATCCTACAGAGCGTGATTCCGTTTTTGTTAGTTGGAATTACACTGAACTAACTTCACTAACTTGAACAGCAATCTGAATTTGACCTCCTGTGGATTAAAGAATAAAGAAAAGAGGAGGTCAATCAAAAAAAGAGATGTTAATTAATCAAAGGTCCAACTGATCACCACGTCTGTATTGTAAATATGCAGTTACGAATAATCCAGCCAAAGTAATAGGAATTAGACCTAAGACGATTCCAAATAGAAAAACTTCAATCATTTCATTTCAATTTGTTTGAAAAGGGGAAAAGAGAGGTAATATCTATCCCTAAATCTTAATCCGAATTGCCCATGAATCGCAATGACCAAGAATTGGCAATTGACACGGTAAGGAACTCATAGAATACATGGAATCTCACGGAAAGGTTTCTCTTTATGAATTGTTTATTCGATTAATTTCAAATAAGTCGTATCTTGCTTAGACCAATAAATAGGACTGAGGTTATAGTTGAAGCCGCTAGTAGAAAACCGAAATAACTAGTTATAGTAGGCATGAAGGAGCTAAATGAAATATGTTCTTTATTATACATATGTTTATAAAGCACTTACCTAAGTTTCCATTTTTGCGAGATACGAGGATAAACAAAAATACCAATTGAAAGAATAAGTTAAATTGAAAGTTTTTGATTCATCAATCAATTATTATAGGCGGCACTAACAAAGATAGAGTGACAGAGGTATAAAAAGAAATCGATTCATTATCTGTGGCATCTACCCATACCGTGATTCCGAATCAACAGATTCATTGAGCAACTCTTGAGTAAACTAATAATAAAATAAGAACTGTGCCGTGTAACTTCGTTCAAAAATGAAACTTTCTTTGCGTCACTATGAAACAAAATTAGAAAATCATTTCTATTTTGATCATTTCTTTTTTAATTGTATCGAATACATTTTATATTTTGGAACGAAGAGTGCCCTTATAACAATAAAATCTTTTCTTTTACTTTTTACTTTAATTTTAACTCATTAGATTCAATAGTAGGTTCATTCACATAGTATCTCGAATGAGAAAAAAAAAAAGATATCGCACGATCAGATCACTCGAAAAAATAAAATCTGTATTTTGGTTCAATTAGATTCTAAAAAATTCCTATTATCTTTTCCTTTATAGGTTCCACATTTTGTCTTTCCATATTATAACTTCTAGTTAGGTAGTTAGGTCAAGAAAGAACCCTTAGATCTAATA